GTATCCAGATAGCTAGAATATCCGACTTCTCTTTTATTGCCGGTTCTATTCGGAATAGCCCTGGCTGTGCTCTATCAAAAGATAATTTCTATTCAATGCATGAAGTAGGATCATTTTATGATAATTCCCTATCGACAACATATCTAAATAAACATATCTAAATAATAGATATCTGTGTAACAATTTATGTTCTGGGGTTTACATATACTCATATGTTTTGTTATAATTGAAGTGGAGAAATATTTTTTGATTGAAAAAATGAATACTGATTGGTTCGGTCTCCATTTTTATTTTCTTATGTCATTAGGAAAACACAATTTGAAATTCAAATCCCAAAATCGTTCATGAATTCGAACTAAGGAGTCAATAGTTAATGGTTCAAATTTATTGGCTGAAAATACACAATGCTAAAAACATTCTCTCGATTTTCTATTGAGCAATCAAATGTGTATTTTCAGATACTATACAATAAATTAAAGGGGTGGATCAAATACAACCAAAAGGGGGTTTGGAAGAAAAGTATTTTTGTATCATTTTGGCGGCATGGCCGAGTGGTAAGGCGGGGGACTGCAAATCCTTTTTCCCCAGTTCAAATCCGGGTGTCGCCTGATTACCAAAAACTCGAAATCATAATCGATTTATTGGATTGCTTTCTCAAAAGTGTTTGGTCAGAACCCCTTTTTGACTCTGCGGCATTGATTTCACTATTATTAGTGAGGAATAATGGAATAATTCCTTCGTATTTATAGAGATAGGGGACATAATGCACATGGATATAGTCAGTCTCGCTTGGGCTGCTTTAATGGTAGTCTTTACATTTTCCCTTTCACTCGTAGTGTGGGGAAGAAGTGGGCTCTAGAAGTACTACTAATTGAGTTCAGGAATCAAAAATAAAACCGTATCAATTGTTTTATAGATCGTTCTGCAACGCATTTGATTTGAAACTATTTCAAATCAAAATCTCTGAATTTGGAATCTCATTGGACTCCAATCGAGTAATCTATGATATGAATCATACTCTTTCAATTTTCAATTAAAGAGATATTTCATCGATTCCTGCCCTTGTATTTCGAAAAGAAAGGGATTCAGATGATTGGAAATTTATTCCAACCTCAAATTCTTCCGAAATTTTCTATTTCAATCAACGGGAATGGGCTCTTACTATTTTTATAGATGGATACTGAGGAAGACGGACCCCCTTTTTTATTTGTTTCCCTCTTTACTCTTCAAAGAAGAAGTCGTTTTGTTACGTGTATACGCACTTTCTAGGAGAAATGATATAGGGATGGTGGTTGTCTAACGAGAGACTGGGCAATAATAAGATCTTGACTGGGGCGAGGCATGGGCATTTACCCTTTGTTTTCTAATTTGAGAAAGGCGATTTTTGCTTTCTCGACTTATTTCATATCAGGGTTTGGGCATTAAAAATAGGCAAAGTTTCCCCTTGCTTATTAGTTAATAGTATGGTAGAAAGATGCATCTTTCTACCATACTATCTATCTCTTAGAAAACTGCTGATTATAGTGCGCTCGTTTCATTTAAGTTAAGACGTAAAATTGGAATCCTTTTCATTTGACTTCGTCAATTTTTGATAAGAACTCAGAAGGAAAGTTTAATTCAAATTCATTTGAAAATTCATTTGAATTAATCATTTTGGCTGACTGTTTTTACGTAAATGATAAGCAGAAAGGCGGTAGGAACTAGAATGAATAGTGCAGTAGCAATAAATGCAAGAATATTTACTTCCATAATCTCATCGGTTTTTTTACTTCGCAATAACTCGGGATTTAATCCCCTAGAGATGATAAATCTTTCGGCTGTAAATTCAATGAATGAATTACCTCTCGATGATCTTGAATCGGATCAATATCATGAATAACAATATCTGATCTAGCAAATCAACCCGTCGTCAAGACTTGAATAGTATAACATAGGAAGTTCTTTTATCCATACCGAATCCAAATTTGGATTCCTGACTCAATCAATCCAAAATTCCTTTATTTCTCATCTGTTTCCTTGTTTTTTCTATAACCTGCCTTGCGTCTTCCTTGGACAATCGTCTGATAAAGGATCATCAGATTGCCTTTCCACTTCGATTAATTACATAGTTCTAAACCTAACTAAACAATAAAAGCGAAATGGAAAAAATAGGAAAGCAAAAAGAAATAAAGACTCCTTTTTGCTTTGGGAATGTTTGCTTTGGAAATCAAAGTATGCCCCTCGCCACCCTTTACTAGTTCATAGAAGGGAAAAAATGAATTGATGTATTTATTTGATTTTGATCCGTCGGGACTGGCGGGGCTCGAACCCGCAGCTTCCGCCTTGACAGGGCGGTGCTCTAACCGATTGAACTACAATCCCGGGGAAAGGAAATAGGGGATCTCGCAGAAAATTGGATTCTTTTTTTTATCTTCGTTGGGTCTTTCTGAAGGACAGGGGGATTTGTACCATCTCATGTTAGATTAGCGGATTATTGGGCCGAGCTGGATTTGAACCAGCG